AGGAATATAGGCAGAAACGTCTCCAGATTGAGTCTCCACTATTGGTAAAGCGGTCATACTCCCTTCGCCTAAAAGAGAATTTAATTTAGCGGCTCTTTCTAAAAGGCGTGAATGCAAATAAAAAACATCCCCTGGATAAGCTTCGCGGCCGGGGGGTCTTCTTAATAGAAGGGACATTTGGCGATAAGCTTGTGCCTGTTTGGAGAGATCATCATAAATTATTAAAGTATGGCGTTCGCGGTACATAAAATACTCAGCCAGGGCTGCTCCTGTATAAGGAGCGAGATATTGTAATGTAGCGGGTGAATCCGCCATTTCAGCTACTACAATAGTGTATTCCATGGCCCCCTCCTCGTGGAAAGTAGTTACTACTTGAGCCACGGAGGATGCTCTTTGACCGATAGCTACATAAACACATATTACATCTTGCCCTTTTTGATTGAGAATTGTATCTGTGGCTACTGCTGTTTTGCCAGTCTGTCTGTCCCCAATAATTAACTCTCGCTGACCGCGCCCTATGGGGATCATCGAATCGATAGCAATAAGCCCTGTTTGAAGGGGTTCATATACGGAACGCCTGGAAATTATACCCGGAGCAGGAGATTCAATTAAGCGAGATTCCGAAGCGACAATTTCGCCTCTCCCATCAATAGGTTTAGCGAGAGCATTTATAACACGACCCAAGTAAGCCTCGCTCACGGGTATCTGAGCAATTCTTCCTGTTGCTTTTACAAAACTTCCCTCTTGTATCATCAACCCATCGCCCATTAATACAATCCCAACATTTTTGGATTCCAAATTCAGAGCAATACCTCTCGTCCCTTCTGCAAATTCGACTAATTCGCCTGACATTATTTCACCAAGACCTATAATACGAGCAATCCCATCCCCCACTTGAACCACACGACCGATATTCTCAATCCCTACTTTCCTATTATATTGTTCAATACGTTCGCGGAGAATTTTATTAATTTCGTCGACTCGAAGGGTTGCCATTAGTGTTTCTTGAATCTTTTTTTTTTTCGGAAGCAAGGGGAAAATAATGCCTAAATTCTAAACGAAAGTAGAAGTTCAAAGCCTAATAAATTGAATTATCTCTTCCATTCTATGGCCCCGAGAATGCCAATATTAGCACGAATCGTACGGAAATGTAACTCGGTATTCAAACAACTATTCAGCGTTCCTAGAGCTCCTTGTACGGCTTGTTGGAAAACCCGTTGTCGGACCTGATTCATCGCCCTTTGTTTTTCAAAATAAAGGGTTTCGTTTTTAGACTTTTCTAATTGTTCCAAACTAATAAAAGTAGCATTAATCAAATTTTCTTTTTCTCGTTCTATCTCAGAGTATCCATTCATTCGATACTCATCTGCTTCTAGTTCGACTTTCTGTAATCGAATCCGAGCTTTTTCGAGTTGTTCAAGGGTCCCTCTACGCAATTCTTCCGAATTTCGAATAGTACTTAAGATCCTCTGTTTTCGATTATCTAATAAATCTTTTAATGAAAGTAGATTATCTTGCTATTAAGTTTACAATTTTTATGATCTCTTCCCGAACCAAACATGAATCTTTCGATTCATTTGGCTCTCACGCTCCTTTTTTTCTTTTTTGCTATGTATTATGGCTATTTCCATATCTTTTTTTTATGTAATGAGCCTATCCTCTATCCTCTCTTTTCTGTTTATATTTCAATATATCGAAACTTATATAAGACTAGATAAATATTAAGAGGACTCTTCCGACTAGATAAAAATTTATCATGGTCAGCAAAGTTGTTTCTTTATTTGTGTTTGCTCTGTTAGTTAATAATTTCCATTTCATTAAGAAAAACAAACTAAATAAATGGAAAATGAAAATTGATAGAATTCCTTTTTTTTCTTCAAATCCAAAAAATTTCTCTTTTTTTATACATAGGTCGTCGATTCGGCATTGGAAAAAGGGCTGGGTGCCCTTCTAGTAAATAGTTCAAACTATTTTATCAATATGAGTGTTCTATATCAGATAAATTCTACACTAGCTATTTCCCGTTTAAAGCATTTCGATACTAATACTAATATAGTTGTAGAAAGAGTACCCCTTTTTGCCTGGACTTCAAGCAGTTTAGCTTTAACCGTGTTAATGGTCTCACATTATTGGTCTATAGAGAATCAAAGTAAATTTACCAATGAGTCGCGAAATGCTATGGTTCTTCCATATGATTTCAGAAGTTATTCAGAAGTAATTCGTCGAGATCGTGCACCTTTTCTTATTTATCCCAAAAATACTAAAAAATATTCTAAAGTGCAGCCGGATAGATCCAATCTATTCTTGAAATAGGCAACTCGCACACACTCCCTTTCCAAAAAAAATCAATACACCAACCACTACAGTTAGATTTATTAGATTTGTTGCTAAAATATCGGTATTAAGCCCGAAACTCCCAGCGAATGGCCAGTGAGCTAAAAAAACGAAAGAATGGGTTACATTTTTCATATGCTCTCCTCTTATAGATAGGACGAACAAAGAAGAAAGTTTTTTGATCACTTACTTCGCTCGCCCTTTTTTGATCGGTTTTTTTAATGTAATGCAATTTTTTTTTAATGCAAATAGATTCAATCTAATTTAGATTAAGTCTTAGGTCTCGTTTGACCTGTGAAAGATCTCCTTTGCTTTGTTGAAATGTTCCCAAAATTCCTAAAATAAAAGGAAAAAAAAAGACTTTCCACTGTCCTAAACTAAGGCTGGGAAGGAAGAGGGCGAGCATATCCTCTAAATTTATCATGCTCAAATCAGCCCTTCCTGGGGTTCCTGGGGTATTGTCTGTCCCGAGAAATAAAAAATTCTCGGAATAATATAATAAATAGGAGTAAAGTATTGATATACTTGGAATTACAGAAGCAAATAACGATGTACTAAAAAAAGAAAAAAGTATCTAATCTAAAGGACTCTTTTTCTTTTTTAGGATTAAACAAAAGGGTTCGCAAATAAAAGCGCTAGTGCCACAACCAGTCCATAAATTGTTAAAGCTTCCATAAAAGCTAGACTAAGCAATAAAGTACCTCGTATTTTCCCTTCTGCTTCCGGCTGTCTCGCAATACCTTCTACAGCTTGTCCTGCAGCAGTACCTTGACCAACTCCAGGCCCAATAGAAGCAAGCCCTACAGCCAATCCAGCAGCAATAACGGAAGCAGCAGCAATTAGTGGATTCATGGTGAGTTCCTCGTGTCAAAAAAAAGAAATGGTTAAGGATACAATCAACCAAGAAATTATTACTTCTAACTTCTAAGCTCTATTGGGTAGAAGTAACTAAAAAGTACAAATTGAAATGATAATCAAAATCGTCCGAATTACTTCGAGATCGCGTTTTTAGTTTCTAATCATTAGAGGTTTGTGTAAATCCATATGATTCTCATTATTCTATTTCTCTTTCTTTTCAACCAATCACTCTTTCATTCCATCCTTTTTTTTTAGTCTTCAATATCCTTGAGTTCCCATTTTTTCCCCTTCATCTAATCCATAATAAAAGACGAAATACAGGAAGAACCCCTATTGAAATCGAACTAATCCAAATCCAATAGGAATCAAATCAAGATATACAATTGATAACAATATGCTGCATAGAACTAGATATGGAATCCAATTCCATATAGAAGGGAGTTCTATATATCGGATTAGATAATGAATCTAACTTAGGAATAAAAAAAATCCCATATACATTTGCTTCTTCTATTTTGTTTGCGTATTTTCTCATTTTCTATTGAATCCGATTCTAAAATCATTCCCGCACAAAAGATGACTATCTTATAGACATTAAGAATATAGATCTAACCTGACTCCGTCCCTCTGAATGCATATATACTTTAACAATTCCGTAATATCGTCTATTCTCTCCCCTACAACTCTAGCCGGAATCATGCATGAATTGGGCTAAGCTAAAAAAAAAAAAACTATTTCGAAAACTAATCAATTCAATGATGACCCTCCATGGATTCACCTATATAGGCTGCGGCTAACGTTGCAAAAATAAGAGCTTGAATACCGCTTGTAAATAATCCAAGAAACATGACCGGTATAGGGACTACTAGGGGGACTAAAGAAACAAGAACAACAACGACTAATTCATCCGCCAATATATTTCCGAAAAGTCGAAAACTAAGCGATAATGGTTTTGTGAAATCTTCTAGGATGTTAATTGGTAAAAGGATTGGGGTTGGTTTAATATATTTCTCGAAATAACTCAATCCTTTTTTGCTAAGACCCGCATAAAAATATGCCGCTGATGTTAGTAAAGCTAAAGCAACAGTAGTATTTATATCATTCGTGGGCGCTGCTAATTCCCCATGGGGTAACTCTATAATTTTCCAAGGTAAAAGAGCGCCTGACCAATTCGAAACAAAAATAAAAAGGAACATAGTTCCAATAAAGGGAACCCAGGGACCATATTCTTCTCCAATCTGAGTTTTGCTCAAGTCTCGAATAAACTCAAGCACATATTCGAAGAAATTTTGACCGTCGGTCGGGATGGTTTGTGGATTCCGAACAGCTATGATAACTGAACCTAGCAAAATAGTAATTACGACCCAAGAAGTAATGAGTACTTGGGCATGAATTTGGAAACCTCCTATTTGCCAATAGAAGTGTTGGCCTACTTCTACACCCGATATATCATATAACCCCTTGAGTGTTTTAATGGAACATGGTGTAATATTCATATTGTCCTCTGATAAAAATTGAACTTAAAACAAGGAATTCTTTTGATTCAACCATCTGTTTCTCAACTCAGCAACTTGAAGTATTAATCTTATATTTAGGATACCAAGAAATCACATCAGATCATAATATATATCAATACCCTCTAATATATATCAATATTCCCCTTCTTTTATCTATGCAAAAGAAAAAAGAATAGTAACTGATCCCATAAATCTACGCAGTTGCTCAAGAATTAACTATTCTTCTTAATCAACGATTTCTTATATAGAGAGAACGGCCCTCAGAAATTGCAAATACTAATTTGTGAAGAATTAATCGAATTGAAGTCATAGTGTCATCGTTGGCAGGAATCGATATATTCGCGAGATCTGGGTCACAATTTGTATCGACTAAAGAAATAGTAGGAATCCCCAAAATGGCACATTCCCGAAGAGCTATATACTCTTTTTGCTGATCAAGGACGATCACAATGTCAGGCAACCTCGTCATATATTTGATCCCGCCGAGATATCTTTGCAAGGTAGATAATTTTCTCTTTAAGATTGCCGCATCTCTTTTTGGGAGATGGTGGAATTTTCCCATTTTTTCTTCTGCTCTTAAGTCTCTAAATTGAGAAAGTCTAGTTTTGGTAATTGACCAATTCGTTAACATACCACTGAACCACTTTTTATTAACATAATGACAACGAGACCTTATTGCAGCTGATGCTACTAAATCCGCTGCTCTTTTTTTGGTACCAACAATTAAGAAGCTTTTTCCCTGACTTGCTGCATCAAAAACTAAATCACAAGCTTCTGATAAAAAACGAGCTGTTCTAGCGAGATTTGTAATATGAGTACCTTTATGCTTTGCCGAGATGTAAGGGGCCATTTTAGGATTCCATTTCTTAATACCATGACCAAAATGAACTCCTGCTTCTATCATCTCTTTCAAATTGATGTTCCAATATCTTCCTGTCATTTTTTCCACACTTCCTTTTTTTTTCTTTTTTTCGTCTTACCATTACGGAATTGATTTCTTTTTGAAGATTAAGAAAGAGCCGAAATAGCTTGAAATAAATAATAATTGTTCCGATGGAACCTTCTACTCAGAAGTGGCCATTGATACATGGTATAAACATAGCCTTAATGAATTAACTGACTTCTTTTACTTATTTTAAAATATTAAAATACAAAATCTAAAATCAGACCCGTTAGCATTCTAAGGTCGAAAGTATAGTTTAAATTAAAGTAAAAAAAAAATCTGCTTTATGTATACTTAAATCGTATAAATAGGAGTAAATGGGGCTTCTGATGTCTCATAGAAATTGTTTATTACGTCAGAATCAGAAGAAACTAATTCTGTATGGAGAAACAAAATACCTCTCATTTCCGACGCGAATAGATTTTTTTTTTGAATTTCGAAATAAAGGTTCTTGTCTTGTGGGGAACGATGCAAAAATTTTTGGAATCCGGTACCAACAGGTATAATCCCCCCCAGAACCACATTTTCTTTCAGGCCTTTCAACCAATCAATACGACCTCGTAGGGCAGCTTTTGCTAAAACTCGAGCAGTTTCTTGAAAACTTGCTTCAGATATGAAACTTTGGGTATTAAGGGAAGCCCTTGTTATTCCCAATAAGATTGCCCGATAATAGATCGATTCATCCAAAGCCCGTCCTGCTCGTTCCGCTCGCAATAGTCCTATTAATTCCCCAGGTAAAAAAACATTAGACATTCCATCTTCGGAAACCCTTACTTTTGATGTTACTTGGCGTATAATAATCTCTATATGTCTATTATGGAGCTGTACCCCTTGGGATCGATAAACCTTTTGGATCTTATTAACCAAAGAGATACGACTTTGGGCTATGGTTAGCTCAGCTCCAATCAAGAATCCCCAGGGAACCCCAAGAATTCTTGGTATACGCTCATTCCAATCCTCAATTCTCCTTTCGAGATTCGGCGATAGTGAATCAATTGAACGCGCTTCGAAGATTTGTTCTACTTTTGGAAGACCTTGCGTTATATCACTAGATCTCGATTTTTCATATATAAACGTAACTAACCTATCTCCTTTGTAAAGGATTTTTCCATAATGACCATGAACAGTTGCTCCTATAGTGGCCAAATAAGGCTTAGCTGCTCTTAGAACAAAGGAGTCCATATTAACAATGAAAATTTGACCAGATTTTTTTATGTGCGATTTAAATAGACATACATTTTTGCAAATAAATTGTCCAAGGTGAATTATTGCCAATGTCTCTTCCCACGAGTCATGATGGAGAAAGTGCCAATAAAAATGGAATGGCTCCAACATGATGTTACTGTCGAAATTGGAAATCCTTTTATTTTCGTCTATTAAAGAGTATTTAAGTCCTTGAAGTACTTGGAAGGTTTGTTTCAAATTGTCAAGGAACAAGTATTTTTTTAACAAGATCTGATTATGCGTTAATAAATAGTAAGACGAAGAAAAATTCGATATACTAGGTACAATAGCGCCTAAGAGCCCAAAAATATCTCGAATAGGAATTCCAGGATTCGATTCTTTTACCGCATTGGGATATTTTGAATTCTTGAATAAACCAATTCGAGAACAGTTGGATGCCGACAAAATCATCAAAGATGGATATTCTTTATTTCGATTCAGCAAGGTGCCACTAGCTTCTTGATGTTGGCTAAGTGATTGAATCTTCACCTTGGAATAAAAGGAATTGGTATTGTTGCGATCTAACCTATTATTGGGAATCGGTCCTACACTTGTCCTATCATACCTTCTTCGTGTATACGAAATAGTAGACTTGACTAACTCAATTCTTAGGAAATCGCGAATCAGATCATTTGTTCTTACCTCAACAAGAGAAGCACGAGCTCCCTCTTTTTCTTCTTGTTCCCAATTTACTACTAAGCAAGTTCGAACGAATTGACTATTCGTGTGATAAATTCTTTGAGTTAACTTGCTATTTTCATGAGAAATAAAATTGACAAGTCGAAGTTGGAGATTATCCTCTTCTTGCAGGAGATCCTGCGGGAAAAGTGTTGCTAAATTTCTCCCTTCGTCCATTTCATATGCGACTGCAGGTCGAACCGAAACAAAATACTTTTCCTTGCTTTTGAGAATTTTTTTCCGTTGAACATAAACCCAATTTTTCCTTTTTTTTGATTCCTTAGAATCTTTTTTTTCTCTTTCTGGTGGTATCAAACTGCCACCTAATATCTTATCCGCCTCTTCAGGAAAATGAATATCTCCGGAAAAGATTTTGAGTTCCGTATGGCTTTTTTTTCTCTTCACTCGGACCAATCCACCTAGTCGACTTCTTGTATTTTTTGTGAGTTGTGTATCCACTCCAATAATACTATTGTCAAGTATCTTTAGGGATGAGGATCTCGGCAAGATATGAAGTTCTTGAAGAATGAAAAAAAACCGATCTACTTCTTTTTGGTATTTTAGACTAAATTCTTTTATTCCTCGATGCTCAATAAAACCCTCTTTTTTTAAGATGGAATCTTCCTCTAGGCTCCCATATTCGTCTTCTGAGTCTTCCTCTGAGTCTTCTTCTAAAGTCCCATATTCGTTCTCTGAGCCATCTTCAGGGCTCCTATATTCTTCTTCTGAGTCTTCCTCTAGAGTTCCATATTCGTCCTCTCGGGTCTTATATTCGTTCTCAGGGCTACCATATTCTTCCTCTGAGTCTTTTTCTAGAGTCCTATATTCGTCCTCTAGGATCCCGTATTCATCTTCTAGGGTTTCATATTCGCCCTCCCGGATCCTATATTCATTCTCTGGGCTCTCATATTCGTCCTCTGCGTCTTCTTCTCGAGTCCTATACTCTTCCTCTCGGGTCCGATATTCTTCCTCTAGGGTCCTATATCTAAATTTAACAATTCCTGAACCCTTTTTATCTTTTCTGTATCGTGGATCGTCAAAATAAGCAAAAATAGTATTTCTACGTAAAACACCCATAAAGGGTATTTCAATTGAAATACCCAAACAGGATATTAGCTCTTTCTCTTGTTCTTGATGATATTGTAATGGAATGACGAACCCATTTCTTCGCTTTTTCGCCAACAAATCCGAATTATCTTGAAGAATAGAAGGATAGACAAAATTCCAATGACTGTTGGACACGATTCGATCTGGCGTTAAATAATCAAGAATTTCCCTATCTTTTTTACCAAAAGTATCCAACAGTCTATGGTTTACTTGATCATTAGCCATTGAGAGGTCAAAGATATATCTTCCGTCAACAGAAAAAGAATAAGTATTCATTTGATCTTGATCCTTGTGGAGCGAAAAAGATGCTATACTGGATCTGCACATACTTACTGACAATATCCATAAATGGCTTGTTTTTGGTAATCGACGAAGATTACCATATTTATATTCGGGCGCATGGTAAACATCAGTACTCCAGTGCATTTCCCCGTCTGATTCGGAATAAATATGCTTTTGTACCTTTTCTTTAAAATGCAAAGTGGACGTTCCGGCACGAATCTCCGCAATTACTTGTTCGGATTCTACATATTGATCATTTTGCACTAGAATCAAGCTTTTTAACGGAATATTCACACTATGTAGAATATCCTGACTCTGAATAGTTACATGCAAGTCTATATAGCATAGAAAAGCGGGCTGTCCATGACGGGTACGTGTGGGGTGAACCAAATCCTCATTGAATTGGATTTTTCCATTCGAGGGGGATCGTACAAGGTCGGCAGTACCCCCTGTGAATACTCCACCAGTATGAAAAGTTCTTAATGTTAGTTGGGTCCCTGGCTCCCCAATTGATTGACCCGCAATAATACCTACAGCTTCCCCCAATTCGACCAGATCGCCATGAGTGGGATTCCGCCCATAACATAATTGACAGATCCAAGATGTGCTCCGGCAAGTAAAGGGGGTTCTAATATATATTGGTTGTGCTCGAAACGGTTGTGCTCGAAAGGCAGTTATGAATCGATTGACTAATCCAATTCCAATATCTTGATTTCGAGCAGCAATGCATCGTGAACCAATATATATATCGTCTGCTAATACACGACCAATGAGTGTTTGGACAAAAAGTTTTTCCGTCATCCCATTTTGAGGACTCACAGAAATACCTCGGATAGTACCACAATCTCTTCTACGCACAATAATATGTTGAACTACTTCAACAAGTCTACGTGTAAGATATCCGGCATCCGCTGTTCGTACAGCAGTATCTACAACCCCTTTTCGGGCTCCGTAGCAGGAAATTATATATTCTGTCAAAGAAAGTCCCTCGCGTAAATTGCTTTGAATAGGTAAATCAATCATTTGTCCTTGAGGATCCGCCATTAACCCTCTCATACCTACTAATTGGTGTACCTGAGATGCATTTCCTCTGGCTCCTGAAAAAGACATTAGATAGACTGGATTAGAAGGATCCGTTATTCGAAAATTCGAATTCATTTCTTGTTTCAAATATTCACTTGTAGCATACCATATCTCAACGGATTGGCGTAATTTTTCTACCGCGTGTATAGACCCATAATAATAGTGTTTCTCCAAAAGAAAACTCTGTTGTTCCGCGTCTTGGACCAACCAGCCTTTAGAGGGTATTGTTAAAAGATCCTCGATTCCTAAAGAAATCGATGTAGTAGTGGCTTGATGGAAACCCAGAGTCTTTATTTGATCCAGTATATGGGATGTATATCCCATTCCGAAATGATCTATTAATCTGCTAATAAGTCGTTTCATAGCAGTTCCGTCTATTTCTTTATTATGAAAGACCAGGTTGGCCCGTTCCGCCATATATAAGTACCCCCTTTTTTGGCTGAGTAGGATTCGACAATTGCTGAGTAGGATTCGACAATGGGCCTGAGTCAGTGATTCGAAAACTTAATTTACTCCCTTTCCTCAATCTCAATCTGGATTTGTGCGGCAAAAAAGATGGTACTAGCGAAATCGGAATGCCCCCCAAAAGGGGCATCGCCGAATCTAACTTCCTTGTTTAGATAGTGTATGAATAGGCCCGACTAAATCCTTGTATGGCTTCCTCTATTTCTCTATAAAAAGAAATATGACCAAGAGTGGTTCGAATGTATATAGAACGGATTTCTTTTTTTCTATTTCCCACTATTAGATAGTGGGCATAAATCTCATGATAAGTCCCAAAAGATTCATATTGAACTTCAATCGGAACTTCTCTTGACCCAATGATGCGTTGATCTAGTTTCCATTGTAGCCACAATGGACTGTTTAAACTGATTCGTTTCTGTCTATAAGCTCCCAATGCATCATAGGAACTAGAAAAATGGGGTTCTTTATCTTTCGTATACTTATAATAATTATTATTATTGTAGTTTACTTTTTGATTTTGGAAGTTTCCGCAACTATTATATCTATTTGCACAAATACCTCGACGGTTTCCAATCGTTAATACATAAAGTCCGATAAGCATGTCTTGGGTTGGCACGCAAATAGGATCCCCAATAGCGGGAGACAGGAGATTCATATGAGAAAACATAAGTAAACGGGCTTCTGTCTGAGCTTCCAAGGATAAAGGTAGATGAACAGCCATTTGATCCCCATCAAAGTCCGCATTGAAACCCTTACACACTAATGGATGTAAACAAATAGTACGCCCCTCTACTAAAGTGGGTTGGAAGGCCTGTACGCCTAATCTATGCAGAGTAGGTGCTCTGTTCAACAGTACAGGATGTCCCCGCATAACTTCTTGAAGTATTTCCCATACAATGGGTTCCTTTTCCCAAATTTTCCTTTTAGCAATCCTGACATTAGAAGTAGCACGTTTCGTGATTAAATCGCGAATTACAAATAACTGAAAAAGCTTTATTGCTATCTCTAGAGGTAATCCACATTGATGTAATGAAAGCGAAGGACCCACAACAATGACGGAACGCCCCGAGTAATCGACCCGTTTCCCAAGCAGAGTCTCGCGAAACCGCCCCTCTTTACCCTCAATTACATCTGAAAGTGATTTGTATACTTTATTGTGACCATCCCTCGTCGGTTGCCCGCGGGACCCACTATCAAGAAGTGTATCCACGGCTTCTTGTACCAATTTTTCCTGGCACATTACTAAATCTGCTGGCGCTAATTCACTTCTTTTTAATAGATAGGCAAGGTTGTTGTTCCGACGGATAACTCTCTTATAAAGTTCATTAATATCCGAAGTAACTACTTTATCCCCAGACCTATAAACAATGGGTCTCAATTCGGGAGGAAGAACCGGTAATAAGCACAAAACCATCCATTCTGGTTCTACATTTGTTTGAATAAAATGTTTCGCCAATTGCATGCGTCTAATCAAAAAAACTTTTCTTATTCGTCTTTTTCTATCTTCCCATTCATCTCCACTATACCCATCGTCTTCTAATTCCTTCCATTCAACCAAGGAATTCTCTATAATAATTCGCAAATCTAAATCCGCTAATTGTTCTCTAATAGCACCTGCTCCTGTTGCAATTTCCCGATTTCGAAATGTTGCAAAGCCTGGGGTAGAAAAAAAGGGAGAAATACTGTGGTTACAGGATGAAATTTCATCTTCGAATAAACCCCGTAATCGTAAGAAAGTAGGTTTTTTAGCGCTGGGCCTAGCAAAAGAGAAATCGCCGTATACTAGGCCTTCCAATTTCTTAAGGGGTTTATCTAAAAGATTCGCGATATAACTAGGAAGACCTTTCAAATACCACACATGAGTCACTGGACATGCCAGTTTGATGTATCCCATTTGATATCTTCGTATCCGAGAATCAACAAATTCTACCCCGCATTTTTGGCAAAATCTTTCATCTTCGTTTTCAGCTACGCTCGCTCGAGAATTTCCACAAGCACAAATTCCGCTTTTTATGGGTCCAAAGATTCTTTCGCAAAACAATCCATCTTTTTCTGGTTTATCGGTTTTATAATGAAAAGTGGAGGGCCTTGTGACTTCGCCAACGACTTCCCCATTAGGTAGGATTTTTTTAGCCCAAGCCTTTATTTGTTGAGGGGAAACGAGTCCAATTTGAAGTTGTTTATGTTTATATTGGTCAATCATAAAATAGAAATAAGAAAAGAATTTATATTTATTCCGATCAAACATCCTCCCTATTAACCTGGAAGTTCTTCTCAGATACAAGGAAATGGTTCAGTTCTAGAGCCAAAGATCGTAGTTCTCGAACGAGCACTCGAAAAGATTCTGGAGGATCCTCGTGATTAGGCACTCTTTTTCCCCAGATCGTAGCATTAAGTATTTCTTGACGAGCTATAAGATGATCAGATTTATAAGTAAGTATCTCTTGTAAAATATGAGCAACACCAAATCCTTCTAAAGCCCAAACTTCCATTTCTCCTACTCGTTGTCCCCCTTGCTTGGCTCTTCCTCTAACGGGTTGTTGGGTAACAAGTGAGTAGGGCCCAGTAGAACGTCCATGAATTTTCTCATCAACTTGATGAATTAATTTTAAGATATAGGACTTCCCTATTAGAACAGGCTGTTCGAAGGGATCTCCTGTTCTTCCATCAAATATTCTGCTTTTTCCCGGGTACTCGGGTTCAAATACCCATGGATTTTTTGTTTGTTTACTGGCTTCATATAATTCCGAAAACACAAGTTTTCTTGAAGCCTCTTGCTCATATCTCTCATCAAAGGGTGCTATTCTATAATGTTTCTTTAGCAGATCCCCTGCTAATCCGAGCGAGCTTTCAAATATTTGTCCCACATTCATTCGTGAGGGTACTCCTAAGGGATTGAAGACCATATCAACAGGTGTTCCATCTTGCAAATAGGGCATATCTTGCCTAGGCAAAATTTTGGAAATGATCCCCTTATTCCCGTGTCTTCCGGCTACTTTATCCCCAACTTTGATTTCACGTTTCTGTAAAATATATACACGAACCATTATGTCAAGGGGGTCCCTCTGGATCCATTTCACATCGATAACGCGCCCTCTTCCACCTATAGGTAGTTTGAGAGATGTTTCTTTTGAAGTAGATACCTCAAGACCAAAAATAGCCCGTAATAATCCAGCTTCCGCGATATACGACGATTCGCTCGTTATCTGAGGCGTTAATTTACCTACTAAAATATCGCCAGTTTCCACCCAGGATCCCAACCTCACAACTCCATTTCTGTCCAAATTGCGGAGTAAATGTTCTTCTAGATGTGGTATTTCTTTAGTGATTTTTTCAGCGGAGCCTTGGCTTGTCGTATCCGTCTGAATTTCATATTTTCGGATGTGAAAAGAAGTATAAATATCCTCATATACCAAACGTTCGCTAATTAGTACTGCATCTTCAAAATTGTAACCCTCCCACGGCATATAAGCTACTAAAACGTTTTTTCCTAAAGCAAGTTCCCCGCCAACTGTAGCCGCTCCCTCCGCTAAAATTTGCCCTTTTTTAATGGATTTACCCCGCGGAACCCGAGGTTTTTGGTGCATACAAGTATTTTTGTTAGAGCGCCGATGGGCAACCAAAGGAATACTGATAGTCTTCCCACTACTTGATAAAACGATCTTGTGACTATCACTAGAAATGATCTTTCCCTCGCGTTCGGCTATAACGGAAACCCCCGAATCTAGAGCTGTTTGGCGTTCCAATCCAGTTCCAACAATGCACTTCTCGGACCGAGAAAGTGGAACTGCTTGGCGCTGCATATTAGAACTCATTAAAGCCCGATTCGCATCATTATGCTCAATAAAAGGAATGAGAGAGCCTCCAATAGAAAAATATTGGAAAGGAAAAATACTTCTAACATGAATCTGTTCCCATGCAATAGTCAGGAATTCTTGACGGTATCTAGCTGGAACAACCTGTTCTTCCTGAATACCCTGATTCAAGGACAAAGAATTTCCTGCTGCTATCATATAATATTCATCTCTATTTGGTGATAAATAAACCACCTGTCTCTCTTTTTTTTCTTTTGCTTTCTCAGATATTTCATAAAACGGACTCTCTATAGATCCCCACCAGTGATCAATTCTCGCATGAATAGCTAACGATCCGGTAAGTCCAACATTGATTCCTTCGGACGTGTCAATTGGACAAATACGCCCATAGTGACTCGGATGAATATCTCGGCTCCGAAAACTTGCAGTTCTCCCCGTCAATCCTCCAGGACCCAAACAACTCACTTTTCGCCCATGAACCGTTTGTGTCAATGGATTGGTTTGATCAAAAACTTGAGATAAGGGGTATGTGCCAAAAAAGGTCTCATAAGTAGTTATTAATAAAATCGAAGTTGAAGTAGGAGTTACCAAAGTTTGTGGAGTCGGTTTCGATTGACGTATGAATACTCTACGGATAGTTTTTTGAACCGCATGTTGTAAACGGCCAAGAGCCAGCCCGAATTGATCTTGTAACAGATCCGCAACCGAACGAATACGTTTATTTTTCAAGTGATTCATATCGTCATCGTCAAGTATACCTGTTCCAAATTTCATTCCAATCAAATGATCCGTAGCGGCCAATACATCTCGTGGTAACAAGAATGTATTGTTCTGAGGTATATCAAGATTCAGTCTCCGATTCATATTTCGTCGACCAACTCTTCCTAATTCACATTTTTGTTGAAAAAATTTCTTTTGTAATTCCTCGCATAAGGACTCCGAAAATACCAGGTCCCCACCTACACAAGCAAATTGTTGATAAAACTCCAAAATAGCTTTTTCTTTTGACTCAATCCTCTTCTTCTCCTTAGCATTCGGGAAAGACAAGAAAATTTCGGGGTAGGAAACATTATCTAAAATTTCTCTTAGATTCGAACCCATAGCTGATGATAGAACTAAAATAGATATCTTTTGTTTTCTACTCACGCGAGCCCATATCCTTTCTTTTTTATCAATTGCTAATTCCGACCTTCCTCCCCAATCTGATATTATAGTCCCGGTGTATATAGAAATTCCCTTATGGTCTAATTCCGAGCGGTAGTAAATACCAGGACTTAGCAATATTTGATTGATCACAATTCGATATATTCCATTTATTATAAAAGTTCCTAAGGAATTCATTATAGGAATGTTTCCAATAGAAATGGTTTGCTTTTGCACATCAAAACCAAAAATGAATCTCGCAGATACATATAATTCGGAAGAATAGGTGAGTGATTCATACACAGCATCCCTTTCCTTTATCGAGGGTTCTAGCAATTGGTATCCTTTCGCAAATAATTGAAATGCAATTTCGTGATCTGGATCTTTAATTGTTGGAAACTTCTCAAGTTCTTCTGCCAAGCTTTGATTAATGAATCTACAAAATCCCTCGAATTGGATCTGACTAAATCCGGGTATTGTGGACATTCCCTCATTTCCATTCCGGAGCATTTTAATCTTAAGTTTCCTATTTATCGAAGAAAAATTCCATTATCAGCTCACTCTTCATCAATCCCTACGGATCAATCTAGCAATCATGGAATCTCTATTCTGTTTACTGAATCACATGAAATTCTAGGGAACTCCACATATGTATTTCATATATGTATTTCATACATATGAATAGATTGACGAAAGTTCGAATTTAGCAGGGGTAGAAATGAAATAAAAATGAATTGATAAAACAGTCCTAGAAAAAAATTCTGCCACTTAAACTTTATGATATTCTAAAAAGATTGGATAGCAAAGATTTCTCATTTTATCTCCTTTCGATGAAAGGGATAAAGCCATAATAATTTATAAGCACTAGAAAGTTTGACTTTAGTTCGAGCACGCTTTGTTTAATTTTCAAAAAGAATTTGAAGGTTCTTTTTTGTTTCGTAGTAGTAGAATTGCTGAAAAATAAAGGATTTCGTTGTAGAATCCTAAAATAAAGTAAGTACTTTATTTTTTAAGTACTTGCCAATCTAGTTATCCACCTATCTACATACCCTTTCTTTTATCCTAATTGCATTTAGATGGGCCAAGAAGGCCAGGCCATAATCTATATCAGAGCAAATTTCCTCTTTTTTTTATTCCAAATATTTAATGCAATGAAAAATTAAAGCACGATTCTCCATAGGGATATGTACATAAGGGGGATCCATAGATAATAATGCTGTTCGGACCTGGAGTTCCCCTATATACAGATTAGGGAAACATTTATTCTATTTTATTATGCCATTAAAAAGAATGGGGGGGGGGAGAATACCGATTTAAGAGTCGTTCACTACTGCAATTCAAAAAAAAATTCTAGTTAATGGTTCCAATTTGTTCTAAATTTTGCAGCCTGTGACTGGAAATCCACTTTTTATCCTTTGTCATCTCAATAGAATAGAAAGAAAAGTTTTCTTTTTCTAGTGTTAGCAATGTGTGTTTTAAGATAGAATCCATCGAGAAGAATAAGCAAAACTGGATCCAAAAAAGCAGAAATAGATTTTTTGAAAAAGATTAGAAAAAAGTAAGTAGAATTAGATTCAAGAAAAAATAAAAAGGGTTTTAGTAAGAAAAGGTGGATGAATACTTCTTCTTTTCTCGATTATAGATCGGATTTTTTGGCGGCATGGCCAAGTGGTAAGGCAGGGGACTGCAAATCCTTTACCCCCAGTTCAAATCTGGGTGCCGCCTGATCAATAAAATACTTAGGATTATAGTACTGATCAAACTCGACAAATTCGTACCCCCCCCCATAAGTTGGGGCAAGAGAGTAACTAAGTCTGGCGATACTGGATTTTGAGAATCCATACCATAGTTCTATCCTCAAACTAGGGAGGGTTTGTTTTGGCGGCAGTGGCCCAAACGACTACCAATAGGGATGAGGTAGCGTTTCCTTATTCTTTTATTAATTTGAATTGATTCGATTTGGGAATTTAAAACTACGAGGCTAAGATGTCAGAAATCTTCGTATCCAAAGGTCCCTAAGAGGCATTCTTTTTTCAATCTAAGATTGAAGAAGGGACTTCGCGAAGAAATATCAAGACTTTCTAATTATCATACATTTTTTTTATCATACATCTTACTACATATACTTCGTACATCTTATGCTACCTACATACACTAAAGTAAAGGCTACTGATTCTGTCGAGAATTAGATTGAATAGGCTGATCAAAAATCAATTTCGGGGTTGTGGATAAGGTCTCCTCACTCTTTCATAGAAAGATAGAAAGCAGGGCTGTAGGGTTTAGGTCAAAAATAAACATGGGTAAGGTAGGTATCCCATAAATATTTATCTATCCTAATTTTATGGTAAATTCTGACGTCCTTTGCTTATAAAAAAGGTAACAAAAGGAAGAAAAAATCTCTCTATTCCCGCGTCTTCTATTCAGGACATCCCCCTACTCTTTTTTAGGGAAAGGGCTATGTATCATATTTATACTTAATGCTCTCCAATTCTATCAGAAATCATATAAGAATTTGTTAGGAGTAAATTCCTTTAACGGATTCATCTATAGTCTTAGGGCAGAATGGCCTTTTGACTCTGTACCCTTCATTCCACTATGATTATTGATCAATAGTAGAATAATTCCTTCATAGAAATAGGAGACATAATTTACATGGATATAGTAAGTCTCGCTTGGGCTGCTTTAATGGTAGTCTTTACATTTTCTCTTTCGCTAGTAGTATGGGGGAGGAGTGGACTCTAGAGATACTCCTAATTGATTGAGTAGTCGAATTGTAGTATCAACTCTTTTCTTTAATTGATCGTTTTGCATTAATAATTTTGCCAAACTTTATTTTTTCTCTCTTTCTTTAGTTTTGTTTCACTCTTGTAATAAACTCTTTTAAGAAAGTAAGAAAGAGTCGTTCTATTCTACTATGTTCTATTCTACTATAATAGAATAGAAAGAGCTATTGCTATTATAGTAATTCAGAATTTCTATTCTACTAGAAGTGACGAGTAAAAAGAGAATTCTATACATAAGAAAATTAGACTTTCTTACACGAAGCTATTCACCACATATCACGCATTTTCCATTTATACTCTTTTCTTATTCTTAGAAAATTTTTTATGTTCTTTTTTTTTGAAGGATCTCGTTTGAAGCATCTCGCGGCATTTTTAAGCATGAAAGATTCGTAGGTTTTTTCCTTTTACTTTTTTTATTTTACTAGAGTCTATTCTCATATTATTTTTCTACCCCTCCATGGATTTTTTCAATGAAGAATTTTTTGAATTTTGACTTGATTGAAATTAAGTGGATGCAGTGAAAAAAGAAGTTGAATTAGACTACTATTTCAATCTACTAATATATTCTATATAGATTCAAGATAATATAATAGAAAGAATCTAAAGTGTGGTAGAAAGAACTACATATAGTTCTTTCTACCACACTTTATGATTCAAACCAGATCCTTTCATTTAAGACTTGGATTTTTATTTTCTTTAATCCCTTTTTCATTTCTTCAATGATTAATTGGAATTCCAATTAATCATTTTGGCTGGCTGTTTTTACATAAATAATAAGTAAAAAGGCAGTAGGAACTAGAATGAACAATGCAGTAGCAATAAATGCGAGAATATTGACTTCCATAACCTCTTTATTTTTTTTTTACAATAACTCGGGATGTAATCCCATGGAGAGGAAAAAGGGATATCCTGTAAATTCAAGGGGAGGACTTGCATTCTGATAATACTGAATCAATTCAATATTATTAATATTGGATCTATCAAATCAATTCATGGTTGATAGTGGAATAATATAACATAGGAAGATCCCTTATCCATACTAAGACCAAAATTGGTTTTTTGATTGGATTCGGAATCCCCTCTATTCTATTTTGCATTCTTTTCTACTTTTGCTTGTCTATATGTATAACCAAAAATCTTTCTTATCTTATCCAATTTCCCTTCCTTTTTCTTATAGTTATACATACAATTATGTATGTATGGATTATATGACCGACTTTCTACTTTCTATGAGTAACATAGACATCCAAATAAGCAGTAGAAGTATAAATGAGATGGAGAAAAGAGGATCTTAAATAAAAAAGATCCAATATTTTAATTTAGAAAAAAGAGCGTTTGCTTGGTTTTTTTTATTAGGTTACTATCAATATCCGCTTTTTTGGGTCTAAAGATGAGAGCAGATCCATAAAAAAAGGAGTCGGCAAATGGAGTGAGAATGAGGTAGATTCTTTCCAATTATTCATTGAACATACACAAACAAAGTTGGAACTAGAAAATGGAAGGGGTGTGGTTTAACCACCAAAAAGGAACTAATTAGATTAAATTAATTCTCTAACAATAAACGAATACAGTTTATGTATGGATTCCGGTAAAATACCGGTACTCTATTCCATAATAGTCGAATAGGAAGTTAAGATGAGGATGGTATCATCATAAAAATAGAGTAACATCCTAAATTATACTAATCCACGTATGATATGTATGTCTTTCCTTATCAACCGGAAGTAGTGAAAAAAAAATTCCTATACTGTTCTCTTTTTACTGAGAAATGCGAAATAAAAAAAGTGAAATAAGGGTACCCCATAGATATTTGATCTTGCTTCCTGTCCCCCTTTTTTTTCATGGAAATTTTTGATGAAAAAAAGGAAAGATGAATTTGTCTATTCATTGAACCCTAGTTCGGGACTGACGGGGCTCGAACCCGCAGCTTCCGCCTTGACAGGGCGGTGCTCTGACCAATTGAACTACAATCCCTGCGGGGTGTATGGCATACCCATTCTTAAATAGAACCATAAGAAGATTCGATTCGGCTGTCGTGCGCTAAGAAATAGACGAATCATATACTACATACCCACATAGGATATGCGGGTATAGCGAGAGTGGCATAACTAGTATGTCGCGATTTTTTATCCCTAAAAATAAATGATAATCTGCCTTTTCATAAAAAAAACTCTTTTCTTTGTAAGAAAAGAATCACAGAGATATGGATTCTAAATAAATTTCCCCTTTTCTCTTTATCCTTTATTTCTATGGATCGCACATTTTTTTCTTCCATAAAAAAAATGGATTTAGTTCATATTCACGAAGCCCCAGATTTTTGGGCCGAGCTGGATTTGAACCAGCGTAGACATATCGTCAACGAATTTACAGTCCGTCCCCATTAACCGCTCGGGCATCGACCCAGGAAGAATTTATTCTAGGGTTTTTGATAATCTATGATTAACCTCTTTTTATAATACTCCCTACCCCCAGGGGAAGTCGAATCCCCGCTGCCTCCTTGAAAGAGAGATGTCCTGAACCACTAGACGATAGGGGCATCACTAGACGATAGGGCCATATACAACCACTCGTCATTATACTATAATGATAGTATGAGCAGTTTTTTGGAATTGTCAATATACTCGAAGAATATAACTAGATAAAAGGAAAGAGTCTTTCCTACTTTTCTGTTATGCTTTCACAGGATTTTTTTTTAGTTGATGGTTAGGTTAATTCACGGATCATCCCCTACTTTTTAAGGAAATTCGTTTAAACGGTATAGAATAAGAATAGATTAAGAAAAAGGATTCTAGATTAGTTCAGTACAGGTATTGATTTGATTGCTCTAACAGGAAAAAGAGTCCAATTTCATTTCTTTTTTGCAATTTAACCTCTGTGCTTCATTTAGTGTTCAGACCAAAAATGTCGGCATTTCGCACTAAACTAAGTCATAAAATTCAAGAAAAAATGGAGACATTAAAAAAGAAAAAAGCGAATGAATTTAGTATATTTAGTATAATTTAGTATATTTAGTATAAAAGTACTTTATCATATTTGAACCGATGACTTATGCCTTACCATGGCATTACTCTACCACTAAGTGAAAAGCCCCTTATCGGATTTGAACCGATGACTTATGCCTTACCATGGCATTACTCTACCACTGAGTTAAAAGGGCTTTTTATTCAATAATTAGCCACTTTCGTTTACCATTACTTTCGTTTACCATTATGGGTCGACTGCATAATGTACATATTATATGTATATATAGAGATATATGTATAGATTTTCTTTTATATATATCGAGATATAGAAGTTTATTTATGGCGAGGTTCAAAATATTGAGAGAAAATAAAGAAAAATAATAAAATCTTTCATATTCTCTCTTATCACTTGCACAAAGTAGAGGTATTTTATTATTCTATAAATAAATACGTATAACGTATAATAAAATACGTGAACAGAGAGTTGACACACTCCAAAATTATATATCCGATATACTTGAAGAGGGTAAGTTCATAGGTATGTAAACACGATCTCGGACGACTCACCAAACCAAAGCCCGGAAGTTCTATTTTTTTTTTTTTTTGAAGAGGAGAGCAAATATGTATCAATTGTTGAATCGGATACAACAATAGGCCAAAAAGGCTAAAGGGGCAATTAAGAACTGCTGTTAAAAAAAAAGATAGACTTTGTTTTTTTATCTTTAGGCTATTCACTTTTCACGTGCTCAGAATGTTCTGCAGAATTAGGGACTTTTTTCTTCTATTGGCTGATCTTATGATGAGAACTTTCTCCATTTATGTTTTATTTCCCCTAATTCTAATTGGGTGGGTATAAAGGAATTTGCGCTCTTCATATATCCATATAGCTGGGTATTAATTTTCAGTGATATACTTCTTATCTGTTTTGGCGAGAGATTGAAACAATTTTTAACAGGCATCTCTTGAAAAAACTTTCGAGTTCAAAACTTTTCAATTTTTCTTAAAAAGTTTTGGACGGATTTGTTGAAGCGATTTTCAACAGATACCCCTTGGAAATGGGGTATTTGAATATTCTCCAAGGATTCTGTTGAATTTTGAACAAACTATGTTGGAGTTTTATCAACAATTTTATTCTAAAAAAAAAGCGGGCAGTCGAATTTATACTGCAGAGTATAAAAATTATTCTACTGCCTGCCCAACAAAAAAGAAAAACCATATCCTACATACCTAACTCCTCCAGGTTCAGGGTTTTCCGTTTCCGAACATTAGGAAAAAGGAGGATTCTGGATTTCCTATCCTAGGGTGAAAAGGAAGGGAACAGATACCCCAATATCATTCTTAGGAGGAATGTTTGGTAATGGTCTTGGTCCTCTATGCTCTTTTTTATGTGTTCTTAGTTCTATTCATCTTCTTTGATTCTTTTAAACAAGAATCTAATAAACTAGAATTGAGTGGAAAAGAGGAGAGGAAATTGGTAAATGGAGAGGATCGACTAACCAGAGACTTTCCGGATCCTCTTTATGAAGAGTTTGAGGAGTCCTCATCAGAATCCTCTAATGTAAATTTTCATCAGGTAAATCTGTCGATTCCTATCCGTTTTTCTTTTTAAGTTAAGTTATGACTCTTTATTTGTTGCTTCTCTCAAGCGATAGAGGAAGTCTATGATGAATTTTTTAAAGTCATCTCACTCCTTCCCTATGGCTCGGACTTCATGATAAGTGGAGGAAGAAAACATCTTTCCCAATTTCTTTGTTCAATTCTGAACAAAAAAGAAAAGGAAGAAAGGGATTTATATTGTAGGAATAATCAAACTATTCCTTACAGCAGTCTGGCACATTTACGTCTAATGATCATTGTAGTCGTAACCGTAGAATACGACCCTAATCGAAATGCATACATTTGGTTCATACGCTATTGGCATGGTAAGAAGAGATTTATTTTACAGACTAGAGAGGGGCTATCTAAATCCTAAAGTAAAGGCCCGCGATTGAAGTACCAACCGCCCACCGCCATGAACTTTCTCTGTTTGATTCGATAAGGTGGAATTAGCCTCCTTCTCGAATGGCTACCCTTGACAAAGGGTAGCGTTGGTATCATAATCTACATGTAGCGGGTATAGTTTAGTGGTAAAAGTGTGATTCGTTCTATTAATAACTGAATTTGAAATGATATACTTAAGGCATCCTTAAGTTTTTTATATTCATATTCCGATGAAAACTTTAATTCTTATAAAGGGTTTAATCCTTTTCCTCTCAATAGCATATTGAGGAAGAATATACATTCTCGCGATTAGTATCCAAAGACTAATTGAATTTGCATCCAAAATATAAATTCGATTAATTATGAGTACAGAGTCGCGAAGCAGAATTTTGCATTGGATTAAGTATTCCGATTGAATAAATATGAGTAAAGGATCTATGGATGAAGATAAAAAAAAGTTTATTTCCAATCGTAACTAAATCTTCTTTTGTTTTGTTTAAAAAGGAAATGGAAGCCCAATAGCTAAAAAACGATAGTTTTGGTTTACTAGAACCATCAGTATATTGTTTCAGCTCGGTGGAAACCCAACTCTTTTCCTCAGGATCTCTTGAATGAAATTAGGGAACGAAGTAAGTAGATTAGATAGATATTTAGGAGAATTTCTATCTCCTACTCTATAGGGATCATCTAGAAAGCGGAGAGCTTTGGTTCCATTCAGACAGAAAAGCTGACATAGATGTTAAGTGGTGAGAATATCCATAAAGGAGCCGAATGAAATCAAAATTTCATGTTCGGTTTTGAATTAGAGACGGTAAAAATAATCAACCAACGTCGACTATAACCCCTAGCCTTCCAAGCTAACGATGCGGGTTCGATTCCCGCTACCCGCTCCATTCTGTATAAAAAGACTATTCTATTTGTTTGTCTAGACATGGTAGAGACTTGTATTCAACCTTTTTCGTCCACCAGTTTTCGGCCCTACAGAGCGGAGTAGAGCAGTTTGGTAGCTCACGAGGCTCATAACCTTGAGGTCACGGGTTCGATTCCCGTCTCCGCACTTAGCAGTCCGTATAAATGGACTATTCTATTTGTATAGATATGGTAGAGGGCTAGATCCAACCCTTTTTTTTTATTCAGCAGGCAGAAAAAAAAAAATGAAAGAAAAGCATAGTCTATCCCCCTTTAAAAGCAGTTTGTATCTTGTTTGTCTCGGTGAATCCCCGGTTTAGGGAACCCCCTTGGAAAGTTCTATTTTCGCCCCCGAAGCACTCTTTTTTTTTTTTGAGTCGGGTGCAAAGGAAGGATAAGATAGGAAGGGATACGGTACTAGACTAACAACTACTTAATTTAGTAGAAGTAGTTAAGTAGTCAACTAGATTCAATTTTTTATCATAGTACCCTACTAAATTAAGCCGGCGAGCGACGGGAATCGAACCCGTATCTTCTCCTTGGCAAGGAGATGTTTTACCACTGAACTACGCTCGCTACATTGAACTACGCTCGCTACGGCCCTATATTTTATAGGGTATATCCACCTGGGTCGACCGTCTATGTCTGGGTCGACCGTTTCATTTTCTATTAGAGTTTTCTTTTTATTAATTGTCTGTCAATCAATATTCTAATGGCAATGGAATTTCATAATAATGAAAGAGAAGAGGTAATAATTCGGAACGCAAATAGCATTTTAATGTGTATCAAAATCCGAATTTTTTCGAAAAAGGGCCTTTCTTTTATTTATTTTGTATCGGGCTACTAAATACTAAACAAATTCAAGAAATGAGAGAATTCAGAATAGCTACCAGAAAGACTAATCCAATCCATAATG